AATGAGGTGCCTGATTAAAGGGTTATCTTGATAGGATAAATAAAGTAAAAATATTACTCTCATTATATTAGATAGAATTAAACTATCACCTTTAGTATCAAAAACTAATGTGCATCTTACACCTTAATATAAAAAGATAAGCTAATTAAGCTAATGGGTTCATACCCCATTTATGAAGGTAATAATCCTTCTCTTTTTAATGTACAACAACTTTATAAAACTTCTTTTCCTATCATCATTGATGATAGGAACGATCCTGTCCATTTCCTCAAATTCCTGATTAGGAATTTGAATAGGACTAGAGATCAACTTACTATCCATTATTCCTATACTAACAAATAGAAAAAATCTAATAATTAATGAACCAGCAATTAAATACTTTATTATTCAAGCAATAGCATCAACAATATTATTGATTTCGATTTTAATCATCCAAATAAAGTATTTAATATGATGAGATAATATAAATATTCCATCAACAATAATTATGTCAAGAATAATAATAAAAATAGGAGCAGCACCATTTCATTTCTGACTACCAGAAGTAATATCATCAACAAGATGAATTAATTGTCTAATACTAATAACATGACAAAAAATCGCTCCAATATTGATTTTATCATATTGCATTAAAATAAGAACATTTTTAATTATAGTAATTATGATAAGAATTATTGTAGGAGCAATAGGAGGATTAAACCAAACATCATTACGACAAATTATAGCATATTCATCAATTAGTCATCTAGGATGAATAATTAGATCAATAATGATTAGAGAAAACACATGAGAATTATATTTCCTTATTTATTCAACATTAAATGTAATAATCATTTTAATGTTCAAAATAATAAACCTTATATTCTTGAACCAAATCTACTCAAGCAGATTTTTAAAAACAGAAGTGAAATTTATATTAATAACATCATTATTATCACTTGGTGGATTACCACCAATATTAGGATTCCTACCAAAATGAATCGTTATCCAAACACTAATTGACAACAAAATAACAATTATAGTATTATTCATAATTATATTTACAACTATTACACTATACTACTATATACGAATTAGATTTTCAGCAATCATCTTATCACACAACGAGAAATCATGATTGATAAAGATCAAAATGAATAAATTAATAGTAATTATACCAACCCTATCAGCAATTTCAATAATAGGACTAGTCTGCACATCAAATATTGTTATACTTTACTAAGATCTTAAGTTAATAAAACTAATAACCTTCAAAGTTATAATTAAAAGTTATCTTTTAGGTCTTAGTAAAGTATATCTTTACACCTCTAGAATTGCAGTCTAGAATCATAATTGAATATAAGACCAAATAATTATGATAAGAGAGATATAATTTCCCATAATTAGATTTACAATCTAACACCTAACACTTCAGCCATCTTACCGCAAAAATGATTATTCTCAACAAATCATAAGGACATTGGCACCTTATACTTCATATTTGGGGCATGAGCAGGAATAGTAGGAACATCAATAAGAATAATTATTCGAGCAGAACTAGGGCAACCAGGATCAATAATTGGAGATGATCAAATCTATAATGTAATTATTACAGCACATGCATTTGTTATAATTTTCTTTATAGTTATACCAATTATAATTGGAGGATTTGGAAACTGATTAGTCCCATTAATAATTGGAGCACCAGATATAGCATTCCCACGAATAAATAACATAAGATTTTGATTATTACCACCATCTTTAACACTTTTAATTCTATCATCTTTAGTAGAAAATGGAGCAGGAACAGGATGAACAGTTTATCCACCACTAGCAAGAGTTATTGCACACAGAGGAGCATCCGTAGACATAGCAATTTTTTCATTACACCTAGCAGGTATTTCATCAATTCTAGGAGCAATTAACTTCATTACAACAGCAATCAATATACGATCAAATAATATAACTCTTGAACAAACACCGTTATTTGTATGATCAGTAGCAATTACAGCATTACTTCTATTATTATCATTACCAGTTTTAGCAGGAGCAATTACTATACTATTAACTGACCGAAACCTTAATACATCATTCTTTGATCCCGCAGGAGGAGGGGACCCAATTTTATATCAACACTTATTTTGATTCTTTGGACACCCAGAAGTTTACATTTTAATTCTACCAGGATTTGGTATTATTTCTCACATCGTTTGTCAAGAAAGAGGAAAAATTGAATCATTTGGAACTATTGGAATAATTTACGCAATACTATCAATTGGATTGATAGGATTTATTGTATGAGCACACCATATATTTACAGTAGGTATAGACGTTGATACACGAGCCTATTTTACCTCCGCAACAATAATCATTGCTGTACCAACAGGGATTAAGGTATTTAGATGAATAGCAACACTATACGGAACTAAATTTAAATTTAACCCTCCATTATTATGAGCTTTAGGATTCATTTTCCTATTTACAATAGGAGGATTAACAGGACTAGTACTTGCAAACTCATCATTAGATATTGTACTACATGACACATATTATGTAGTAGCACATTTCCACTATGTATTATCTATAGGAGCAGTATTTGCAATTATAGGAGGTATTATTCAATGATACCCTCTATTTACAGGAATAACAATGAATAATAAATGATTAAAAATTCAATTCACTATTATATTTATTGGAGTAAACATAACATTCTTCCCACAACACTTTCTAGGATTAGCAGGAATACCACGACGATATTCAGATTACCCTGATGCATATACATCATGAAATGTAGTATCAAGAGTTGGATCTATAATCTCAATTACAGGAATTATTATATTTATTTTAATTATATGAGAAAGAATAATTAAAAAACGAACTGTTATATTTAGAAATAACATAAGAAGATCAACAGAATGATTACAAAATAATCCACCAGCAGAACACAGATATTCAGAACTACCATTAATTTACAGATTCTAATATGGCAGATTAATGCACTAGATTTAAGCTCTAAAAATAAAGGTTTGACCTTTTATTAGAATAATGGCAACATGATCAAATTTATCATTACAAGATGGAGCCTCTCCCTTAATAGAACAATTATCATTTTTTCATGACCATACAATAATTGTTTTATTATTAATTACAATAATTGTAGGATATTCACTAAGATACATATTATTAACAAAACACACAAATCGAAATATACTTCATGGACACTTAATTGAAACCATTTGAACAGCACTACCAGCAATTACATTAATTTTTATTGCATTACCATCATTACGACTATTATATATACTTGATGACTCATCAGATGCAATAATTACAATTAAAACAATTGGACGACAATGATATTGAAGTTATGAATATTCAGACTTCATTAATGTAGAATTTGATACATACATAACACCAGAAAATGAATTAAATAAAGACGACTTTCGACTTCTAGAAGTTGATAATCGAACAACTTTACCAATAAATACAGAAATTCGAGTATTAACTAGAGCATCAGATGTACTCCATTCATGAGCAATCCCCTCATTAGGAATTAAAATTGATGCAACACCTGGACGACTAAATCAAGGAATATTTATAATTAATCGTCCAGGACTATTCTTCGGTCAATGTTCTGAAATTTGTGGAGCAAACCATAGATTTATACCAATTGTAATTGAAAGAACCTCAGTAAAACTTTTTATTAAATGATTATCTAGTATAATATAAGGAGTTAGTTAATATATAACATTAGAATGTCAATCTAAAATAACTACTTAATAGTACACCTTGATTCATCAGATGACTGAAAGTAAGTAATGGTCTCTTAAACCAAACAATAGTAAATTAACGTCTACTTCTGATGAGGTAAATCATAAACTAAATTCCTCAAATATCACCTATAATATGATTTTCATTATTCATTATATTTTCAATAACACTAATTTTATTTAACCAATTAAACTTTTTCTCATACAAACCAACTAAAACAATAAAAATAACAAGGAAAAGAAAAAACAATATTAACTGAATATGATAACAAATTTATTTTCAACATTTGACCCATCAACTAACTTATTTAATTTATCTATTAACTGAACTAGAACATTTTTAGGATTAATATTTATTCCATCAATATTCTGATTAATACCATCACGAATCAATATATTATGAAATAAATTAAATCTAAATTTACATAATGAATTTAAAACCTTATTAGGAATAAATTCTTTTCAAGGATCAACATTTATTTTTATTTCAATTTTTATTATAATATTATTTAACAATTTCATAGGACTATTCCCATATATTTTTACAAGAACAAGTCATATAACATTAACATTTACAATTGCATTACCAATATGAATAAGATTTATATTATTTGGATGAATCAATAACACAAATCATATATTCACACATTTAGTTCCACAAGGAACACCAAATGCATTAATATCATTTATAGTATTAATTGAAACAATTAGTAATGTTATTCGTCCAGGGACATTAGCTGTACGACTAGCAGCAAATATAATTGCCGGACATCTATTATTAACACTCTTAGGAAACACAGGACCATCATTAACAATAAGAATTATATCAATTCTAATTATTGGTCAAATAATATTATTAATCTTAGAATCAGCAGTAGCAATAATTCAAGCATATGTATTCTCAATTCTAAGAACATTATATTCAAGAGAAGTTTACTAATAAACTTATGTTAACAAACAATAATAATCATCCATTTCATCTAGTAGATTACAGACCATGACCTTTAACAGGAGCAATTGGAGCAATAATTTTAACCTCAGGACTAACTAAATGATTTCATACATTTAATATAAACCTACTTATTATTGGCATAACAATTACAATTTTAACAATAATTCAATGATGACGAGATGTTATCCGTGAAGGAACATTTCAAGGTTTACACACTAAAATAGTATTAAAAGGATTACGATGAGGAATAATTCTATTTATTGCATCAGAAGTATTATTTTTCATATCATTCTTCTGAGCATTTTTTAGTAGAAGATTAGCACCAACAATTGAATTAGGAATAAAATGACCACCTTCAGGAATCCAACCATTTAATCCAATACAAATTCCACTACTTAACACAGCAATTCTTCTAGCTTCAGGAGTAACAATTACATGAGCACACCATAGAATTATAGAATCTAATCATTCACAAGCAACACAAGGATTATTTCTTACAGTAATTCTAGGATTTTACTTTACAGCTCTACAAGCATATGAATACTGAGAAGCACCTTTCACAATTGCAGACGCAGTATATGGATCAACATTCTTTATAGCAACAGGATTTCACGGTTTACATGTAATTATCGGTTCAACATTTTTATTAACATGTTTAATACGACATATAATAAATCAATTCTCATCAAATCACCATTTTGGATTTGAAGCAGCAGCATGATACTGACACTTTGTAGATGTAGTATGACTATTTTTATATTTATCAATTTACTGATGAGGTAGATAATTATTTTTCTAGTATAAATAGTACAATTGACTTCCAATCAAAAAGATTGATAAAAATCAAGAAAAATAATTATAACATTATTAATAGTAATTAACATTACATTTATTCTACCAATAATTATTATATTACTAGCAACAACACTATCAAAAAAATCAATTAATGATCGAGAAAAAAGATCACCATTTGAATGTGGATTTGACCCAAAAAGATCAGCACGAATACCTTTCTCAATCCAATTTTTCTTAATTGCAGTAATTTTCTTAATTTTTGATGTAGAAATTGCACTAATTTTACCAATTGTAGTCATTATAAAAACATCAAATATCACAATATGAACATTATCAACAATAACATTTATTATTATTCTATTAACAGGATTATATTATGAATGAAATCAAGGAGCTCTAAAATGAGCCAACTAGGATTATAGTTAAATATAACATTTGGTTTGCAACCAAAAAGTATTGGAATACCAATTAATCTTATTCAAAATAAGAAGCGAAATATTGCAATCAGTTTCGACCTGAAATCTTGGCATTCATGCCCTTATTTATTAATTGAAGCCAAAATAGAGGCGTATTACTGTTAATAATATAAATGAACAAAATGTTCCAATTAAGGAAATGTAAAGCCAATATAAAAGCTGCTAACTTTTCATAATAGCGGTTAAACTCCGTTAACATTTCTATTTATATAGTTTAAAGAAAACATTACATTTTCACTGTAAAAATAATAATTAATATTTATAAATACCTAAAAATAAAAATATTTCCCTAACATCTTCAATGTTATACTCTAATTATAAGCTATTTAGGTATACAAAAAAAAACAAGATAAACAAAATAAATATTCAAAAAATAAAAGTCAATAAATAAACCTTAAAATTAGAATCATATAAAGACTGAATATAATCAATTAAATACAAAAAAAAAGAATATAAACCCTGACCACCAAATAATTCCCCTCAGCCAGAATCAAAAGACTTTAAAGAATAATAACCAAAACTTAAAGGTAAATATCTAATATAATTTGTGGAAATAAAAGGTATAAATCACATGGACCCAGCAAAGATAACAAAAGATAAAAAATTTAAAGAAAATAAATTATAAGAATAATTAAAATCAGAAATAATATAACCAAAATAAGAACCTAAAATAATAGTAAATAAAGTTAAAAACTTTAAATACCATGGTAAAACAACCAAATAAGGGGTAGGAAAAATCAATCAAGATAAAAATCTACCCCCAACTACAGCCACAATTAATAAACCAATTATACCAAACGAAATATAATAACTCTTATCATTAAATAAATAAATAGAATAATAATTATTATCACCAGATATTGAATAATAAAATAAACGAAAAGAATAAGAAGCAGTTAAACCAGTAGAAAAAAAAAACAAAAAAAAAATTAAAAAATTAACCCAACTTAAACAAACAATTTCAAGAATTAAATCCTTAGAATAAAAACCAGCTAAAAAAGGTATACCACATAAACATAGTCTAGAAACATTAAAACAAATAGAAGTTAAAGGTATAAAATTAACAATAGAACCTATAAAACGAATATCCTGAGAATCACGTAAATTATGAATTATAGAGCCAGCACACATAAATAATAAAGCCTTAAATAAAGCATGAGTTAATAAATGAAAAAAAGCAAGATCAGAATAACCTATTGATAAAATTCTCATTATTAAACCAAGTTGACTTAAAGTAGAAAGAGCAATAATCCTCTTTAAATCAAATTCAAAATTAGCCCCTAGACCAGACATAAATATAGTTAAACAACCAATAAAAAGAACATATCAACCAAAATCATAAGTTATTAATATTGGATTAAAACGAATTAATAAATATACACCAGCAGTTACAAGAGTAGAAGAATGAACCAAAGCAGAAACAGGAGTAGGAGCTGCCATAGCAGCAGGAAGTCATGAAGAAAAAGGAATTTGAGCTCTCTTAGTTATGGCAGCAAGAATAACTAACAAAGTAATAATTTTTATTTCAAAAGAATCATTAATAAAATAATAATAATAAATATAATTTCAACTACCAAAATTTAATATTCAAGAAATAGAAATTAAAATAGAAACATCACCAATACGATTAGATAAAGCAGTTAACATACCAGCATTATAAGATTTTACATTTTGGTAATAAATAACCAAACAATAAGAAACAAGACCTAATCCATCTCAACCTAATAAAATTCTAATTAAATTTGGACTAATAATTAAAAGAACTATTGAAAAAATAAATATCAATACAATTATAATAAAACGATTAATATTCCTTTCACCATGTATATAATCATTTCTATAATAAATAACTAAAGAAGAAATATACATTACAAAAGACATAAAAATTAAAGATATTCAATCAAAAATAAAAGTCATCACAACCATAGATCTATTTAATCTAAATAACTCTCATTCAATAAATAATATATAATCAATTATTAAAAAATATATTCCTAATATAAATAAAAAAGTTCTAGTAAAAAACAAAAAATAAAAACTCAATGAACAAATAGAAAACAAATTCACGGCCTAAGATGAAAAATCATATCATTGATTCCACAAAACAATATTTTAAATTAAAATACTTAAGCACTAAAAATAAAAATATTCACCCCTTAAACATAATAAATTTAAAGGGAATCAATGTAAAAATAAAAGATGATATTCACGCAAATAACCTAAAGAACAATTATAAACCCCAGAATAATATAAACCATGCTGAGAATAAGAATATATATATAATGTATAAACAGCTCTAAAAAAAGATAAAAAAATTAATAACAAAATTATATAAGAAGATCAAGAAATAATTCTATTTAATAATCTAAACTCTCCCAAAAGATTTAAAGAAGGAGGAGCAGCTATATTTGATGATCTTAAAAGAAATCATCAAATAGATATTCTAGGTATTAAATTGATTATACCCTTATTGACTAATAATCTTCGTCTTCCTAATCGTTCATAAATAATATTAGATAAACAAAATAAACCAGAAGAACATAAACCATGACCAATCATTAAAGAAAGAGAACCTATACAACCTCATCAATTTATAGTTAATAAACCAGAAATCACTAATCTTATATGAGCAACAGAAGAATAAGCAATCAAAGACTTCAAATCAACCTGACGAAAACAAACAAATCTAATAATAACACCACCAAATAATCTTAAAGACAAAAAAAAATAATTAAACCTTAAACCTAAATAAGAAATAACCTTCATTAAACGAAAAATACCATAACCACCTAACTTAAGCAAAATACCAGCTAAAATTATTCTACCAGAAATTGGAGCCTCAACATGAGCCTTAGGAAGCCAGAGATGAAATAAAAAAATAGGCATTTTAACTAAAAAAGCAAAAATAGAAAAAACATAAAATAAAAAATAAAAAGAACCAAAATCAAACAATAAAGGATAATAAAGAGTATTAACAGAATAATTAATCTTAAATAAAACTAACAATAAAGGTAATCTAGCAACTAAAGTATAAAAAATTAAATAAATACCAGCCTGTAAACGTTCAGGTTGATAACCTCAACCTAGAATTAAAAACAAAGTAGGAATTAATCTAGACTCAAAGAAAATATAGAAAGAAAGTAAATTTAATCTAGAAAAAGAACAAAATAATATAATCAACAAAAACAAAACAATAAAAATAAAAAAATTAGAATGATAAGAATAAAAATAAATTGATCTTCTTGCAGTAATTATTAAACAACAAACCCAAAAACTCAACAAGATCAACATAAAAGAATAATAATCAACACCAAAATAATAACCTAATAATCTCAAATCAGAATAAGAGTAAATAGAAATTATAAAAATAAATCTAAAAAGAAACATTAAAGAATGAATTAATCACCAATAACTAGTAAATAAACAAATAGGGATCAAAAAAATAATTATAAATAAATACCTTAACATAAACATAAAAAAAAAGAATTAAAAAAATCATTCCCATGAGAACGAATTATTGAAACCAAAATAGAAAGACCTAAAGCACCTTCACAAACAGAAAAAACTAAAAAAATAACAGGAAAAAAATAATCATAATCAAATTCAACAAGAAAAACAATAATCAACATAAATAAAGATAAAACAATATATTCCAATCTCAACAAAACTACTAATAAATGTTTACGTTTTGAAAAAAAAACATAAACACCAGAAAAATAAATTGATAAACAAGTAAATAATCTAAATATAGACATTAGTTTTAATAGTTTAAAAAAAACATTGGTCTTGTAAACCAAAATTAAGAAAATACTTTTAAAACTTCAAGGGTAGAACAATTAATTCCATCATTGATCCCCAAAATCAATATTTTAATAAACTAACCCTTGAAATGATAAAAATAATAATCATAAGATCATCAAATTTAATAAACATTAATTTTATAAAAATAAATCACCCAATATTAATCATATTAACAATTATTATTCAAACAATATTTGTTAGAGTAATAACAGGAATATTAATAGAAAGATTTTGACTATCATATATCCTTATATTAACATTCCTAGGAGGTATACTAGTATTATTTATTTACATTACAAGAATTGCATCAAATGAAATATTTAAAATCAAATTAAATAGAACTATAATAATATTAATTATAATAATCATATTATCAATCATAATTTATAATATTGATAAAACAATATTTACGGAAATAATCAAAAATTCAGAAACCATAAACTTAAAATACTCAATTAATTATAAAGAAATATCAACATCACTAATAAAATTGTATAACAAACCAACAATTATTATTACAATTACCATAATAATCTACTTATTCATTGCATTATTAGCAGTAGTAAAAATTACTAATATTAATCAAGGACCTATACGTAAAATAAACTAATAAACTAATGAATAAACCATTACGAACTAAACACCCAGTAATTAAAATCATTAACAATTCACTAATTGATTTACCAGCACCAACAAATATTTCAATATGATGAAATTTAGGATCACTATTAGGACTATGCTTAATAATTCAAATTATCACAGGACTATTCTTAACTATACACTATACACCAAACATTGAAATAGCATTCTCAAGAGTAGTCCATATCTGCCGAGATGTTAATAACGGATGAATAATCCGAACAATACATGCTAATGGAGCATCAATATTTTTTATCTGCATATATTTACATGTAGGACGAGGAATTTACTACGGGTCATATATATATATTAACACATGAATAACAGGAACAATTATTATATTCTTAGTTATAGCAACAGCATTTATAGGATATGTATTACCATGAGGACAAATATCATTCTGAGGAGCTACAGTAATCACCAATTTATTATCAGCAATCCCCTATATTGGAACAGATATCGTTCAATGAGTATGAGGAGGATTTGCAGTTGATAACGCAACATTAAATCGATTCTATACATTTCACTTCGTCTTACCATTCATTATTGCAGGAATGGTTATAATACACTTATTTTTTCTCCACCAAACAGGGTCAAACAACCCAATTGGGTTAAACAGAAACATTGACAAAATTCCATTCCACCCATATTTCACCTACAAAGATACAATTACATTTATTATTTTATTAATAACACTAATTATATTATGTCTAATTGAACCTTACATCTTAGGAGATCCAGACAATTTTGTACCTGCAAACCCTTTAGTAACTCCCATCCATATTCAACCAGAATGATACTTTCTATTTGCTTACGCAATTCTACGATCAATTCCTAATAAATTAGGGGGAGTAATTGCACTAGTAATATCAATTAGAATTTTAATAATTATACCATTCTACAATAAAACAAAATTCCGAGGAAATCAATTCTATCCAATAAATCAAATTATATTTTGAATTATAGTAACCGTAGTTTGTCTTCTAACATGAATTGGAAAACGACCAGTAGAAGAACCTTATATTACAACAGGGCAAATCTTAACAATTATATACTTTTCATATTTTCTATTTAACATCCACATTGCAAAAATATGAGATTCATTAATTAAAAACTAAGTTAATTAGCTTAAGATAAAGCAAATGTTTTGAAAACATAAGAACAGAAGTTCAATTCTTCTATTAACTTTTAAATTCTTAAAAAATTTAACTAAACAAGTAAAAAGATTATAACCCTTAAACCAATAAAAAAAAATAAAAAATTTAAAGATAAAGGTAAATAACTCCTTCAAGCCAAATACATAAGTTTATCATAACGAAAACGAGGTAATGTACCACGAACTCAAACAAATAAAAAAGAAACAAAAGAAAGTTTTAAAAAAAAATAAAATGAATAAAAATCACCACCCAAAAAAACTAATGAAAATAACATTCTTATAAAAATAATTCTAGAATATTCAGCAAGAAAAATTAAAGTAAAACCACCAGCACCATACTCAATATTGAAACCAGAAACCAACTCGGACTCGCCTTCGGCAAAGTCAAAAGGAGTCCGATTGGTTTCTGCTAAACAAGAACCAAAAAAAGATAAAGCTAAAGGAAAAGAAAAAACAATAAATCAACAATAAAACTGAAAAACCATAAAATCATGTATATTAAAACTCCCAATTAGAATAATTAATGATAATAAAATTAGAGCTAATCTTACTTCATAAGAAATAGTCTGAGCAACAGAACGTAAAGAACCTAATAATGAATAATTTGAATTAGAAGATCAACCAGCAATTATCAATGTATAAACTCTTAATCTAGTACAACAAAGAAAAAAAAGAAATCCATAAGGGAAAGAACATATATAAGTTATATAAGGAAAAATTACCCAAATTAATAATGAAAATATTAAATTAAAAACAGGAGAAAAATAATACAAAAAATAATTTGATATAAAAGGAATTGGCTGCTCCTTACAAATTAATTTAATTGCATCTCTAAAAGGTTGAGGAATACCTAAAAAACCTACCTTATTAGGACCTTTTCGAATTTGAATATAACCTAATACCTTACGCTCCAATAAAGTCAAAAAAGCAACTCTAATTAAAACACAAATAATTAATAAAATAAAATTTAAAATAAACATAAATAAATCATATATTATCAATACTATTTGTAGAAAAAATCTACATAAATGAATTCTAAATTCAACACATTAATCTGTCAAAATAGTAAATAATTAATTTTAATCAATAATTAAAAAATATTCCTATTATATGGTCCTTTCGTACTAATATAACATAATAATTCTTAGGATAGAAACCGACCTGGCTCACGCCGGTCTGAACTCAGATCATGTAAGAATTTAAAGGTCGAACAGACCTAATTATTAAGCCACTACACCTATAATTAATCTTAATCCAACATCGAGGTCGCAATCCATTTTATCGATAAGAACTCTCAAAAATGATTACGCTGTTATCCCTAAGGTAACTTAATCTTATAATCACAAATTATGGATCAAATAAACATAAATCAATGATTTAATAATGAAGAGTTTAATTATTCTTCATGTCACCCCAACCAAACAAAATAAATTAATATCAAAAAATAAACTATATAATAAAAATTAATTTACAAATGTAAAGCTCTATAGGGTCTTCTCGTCCAAAAGAAATATTTAAGCCTTTTAACTTAAAAGTTAAATTCTAAAAATTATTTAGAGACAGTTAATTTCTCGTCAAACCATTCATTCCAGTCTCCAATTAAGAAACTAATGATTATGCTACCTTTGCACGGTCATAATACCGCGGCCATTTAAATTAATCATTGAGCAGGCAAGACTTCAAAATATTATCAAGAAGACATGTTTTTGATAAACAGGCGGAAATTTATATTGCCTAGTTCCTTTAAATAAATTAACAAAAAATAAATATAAACAAAACAATTTTACTAATTCTATCATTATTACAAAAACTTTAAAATTAAATTAAACATCTTAATAAAAAACCTAAAATTATTATAAAATCAAAACAAAAAATAATGAACTATAACGTAATCTAAAAATAGCTGGTTTTAAGCTTATAATTAAATAATAAGGAAAAATAAATTATAGGTTATTAGTTTTAGAGCTTATCCCCTAAAAAATAAACAAATTAATACTTAAAACTAAAAAATTAAATAAAAGCACCAATTTTAAAAAATTAAACTTTTTCTTAAGAAACTAAATATATTAGGAAACGAATAACATTTCACCTCTATAAATAAATTAATGATATTTATGAAACAATAACCATCATCTATTTATAAATCAACCTAAATTGAGATTAATCAATATTGATTAAAATTTTGATAAACCCTGATACAAAAGGTACAAAAAATAAATTTTACTTTATTAAATTTCAATTAACAACTATTAATTCATTAACATTACTAATAAACTATAATTGAAAAAATCAGTTCAATAAAATATACTTAGACAAAAATAAATAAAATTATTTTTATTAAAAATATTAAACATCAAAAATATTAAAATAATAAAATAAATTAATCAAGACATCCCGAATTGCACAGAAATATAATCAGTGTAAGTGACTCACTTTACTAAAAAGTTATGTCTTGATTTAACTTACTAGATACACTTTCCAGTACATCTACTATGTTACGACTTATCTCATATTAAATGAAAATAAATTTTAATCAATAACGAGAGTGACGGGCGATGTGTACACACTTCAGAGCCAATATCAGATAAATTAAATAATTTAAATTACTACCAAATCCACCTTCATTAAAATATTACAAAATTATAATCCATAATAAAAAAATTTATTGTAACCCATCATACTCTTAACTATAAGCTGCACCTTGACCTGAAATAATTTTTAATCAAAAAATAAGAAAATTATAACTCCAAAAAAGATTTTCTGGTAACGGAGATATACAAACAAATAAATTAAGTAAAGTAAATCGTGTACTATCAATTACGAGACAGGTTCCTCTGAATGGAATGAAATACCGCCAAATTCTTTGGGTTTTAAGACCTTAACTAATACTACCCAGGCAAAAAATATTTACACTTAAAATAATAGGGTATCTAATCCTAGTTTAAATTATAAGTTTCACAGATTCTAAATTTAGAGTCAAAAAAAAAAATAAAATTTCACCTAATAATTATTTATTAAAACTCAAAATAAATTATAACTACATTAACCAAAAATATTCACTTGTATTAATCGTATAACCGCGGCTGCTGGCACGAAATATGCCAATACTAAATCAATTACTAATTCCAAAATAACTTGATAATTAAATTTAATTACTATAAAAAATAGAACATTTAGTTAAACAAAACTTATATATAATATAAAGAAATAGTGAATAAATAAGCAAGAATAAAACTTTTAAAAATAAATGAAACATATACAATGAAAGTTATAATAAGTAAAAATAAACAAAACAAATCTATATAGAAAAAAGAACGAAAAGTAATAAATTAAAATTCAAAAATTAATAGAATATAAATCCCACAAGATGTACAACAACTAAAAACAACTCTCAAAAAATAAATGAAACATATACAATGAAAGTTATAATAAGTAAAAATAAACAAAACAAATCTATATAGAAAAAAGAACGAAAAAACGAAAAGTAATAAATTAAAATTCAAAAATTAATAGAATATAAATCCCACAAGATGTACAACAACTAAAAACAACTCTCAAAAAATAAATGAAACATATACAATGAAAGTTATAATAAGTAAAAATAAACAAAACAAATCTATATAGAAAAAAGAACGAAAAGTAATAAATTAAAATTCAAAAATTAATAGAATATAAATCCCACAAGATGTACAACAAAAACTTCTATATTATATATAATAAAGATAGATATGGTTCTTATATTAAGGTAAATGTATTATATTATCTTTCTTTATTATTTAATCTTTCTTTTCACTAATAATAAAGAAAGATTAAATAATATAAATTATTTAACTTAATATAATATGTAATTTAACATTATAATTAATTATATGTAATTATTCTGTTATATTAATTAATATGAAATTATATTATATTAAATATAATTAATTTAAATAGATAATAATATTATATAATTTATATAGTTAATTAACTTTCTATTATAATAATATTAAATATTTAAATTATATTTGTTATATCATATATTAATAATATAATATATTTAATTACATTATATTAAATATTTTATTATATAATCATTTCTTTTGCCTTAAAAAATAGGTAGCTACAATTTTTGATAAATATATAAATTCAAATAATCAATTAATATTAATTAAATATAACTTATAATGATATATTTAGTTATATGTGATATATTGAAATAAATAATTATATGAAATTTAATTTGTTATATTAATTAATATGAAATTATATTATATTAAATATAATTAATTTAAATAGATAATAATATTATATAATTTATATAGTTAATTAACTTTCTATTATAATAATATTAAATATTTAAATTATATTTGTTATATCATATATTAATAATATAATATATTTAATTACATTATATTAAATATTTTATTATATAATCATTTCTTTTGCCTTAAAAAATAGGTAGCTACAATTTTTGATAAATATATAAATTCAAATAATCAATTAATATTAATTAAATATAACTTATAATGATATATTTAGTTATATGTGATATATTGAAATAAATAATTTATATTATATAATGGACAAATCTATAAAAAAAATTGGAAATATATAAAAATTTTCAAAAACAGAAGTAAAGCCCCAATAAGTTAAAAAAAAAAAGGAGCTTATAATTTGTATATAAAATAACAAAAAAAACAA